AAGAAGTAATAGGTAGGGATGACAGGATTTGAACCCGTGACATTTTGTACCCAAAACAAACGCGCTACCAAGCTGCGCTACATCCCTTTTTTTTTTCAAATTGTTGGGCAGTCTCATTCTACAAAATACCTGTCTTGTTTTCCATATCTTCATTTTTTCCTCCATCTATATACAATTTTCTTATCATTTCTTCTATTCCTTTTGGTTTCATATAAGAAAATCTTATACATATCATAAATATAAGAATTATATACATCTGAAACCTAACGTATAAAAAAGTTTTATCAGTAATGTTCAGGAACAGGGGATTAGATGAAAATCTCATCTATTGATTAATTGTACATATTTATTTTAGCATTTAGTTCGGAATTCTGTGTAAAATAAATACAAATGATCTTGAACTACAACATCTGACCATATACACATATGTATTACAATCCATATCCATGGGAAAGGAGGATTTTCAATGCGAGATATAAAAACATATCTCTCCGTAGCACCTGTGCTAAGTACTCTATGGTTTGGGTCTTTAGCAGGCCTATTGATAGAGATTAATCGTTTATTCCCGGATGCCTTGTCATTCCCATTTTTTTGATTCTAGTTATTGATTATGTGAAGAAATGAATAAAATTAGAGATACAATTCTACATGACTCAAATTTCGAATTTCCTCCCTCCTTTTTCAGTTCTTTCATTTCAGTTCCTTAGCTTTAGGATAGGGAGAAAAGAAAAAAAAAAGTGTATGGAACCTCAAAAAAATGTGATAGATCGAAGATCGAATTTGGAAGACCTAAAATTTAAATGTGGATCCAGTCTAGGGAGGGTTCCGCGAAATCATAGCATAGAAAAAAGATACTTAAATTAAATAAGAATAATAATTTAAATTTAGTGGATTTAGGATAGGAACAATTGATAGTTAGAAAGAAATTGTATTACTTAATTATTACTTCATAAAATTATTATTTTATTACTCTATAAAAAAAATAAAATTAAAAATGAAAATTTTTACTTAATTATTAATTACATTAATATTAATTTTTAAATTTGAATAAATAATAATTTAATGATAATTGCAACGAAATTTTTATAAAATTCCATTTCTAGTTAGTAACTTCTATTTAATTTATTTTTTTTTTCTTCTTCTTCAGCTCGGATCGAAAATGTAAGAGTTAAGCCGATACAAAATTCAAAGGGGGTTTATGGCTAAGGGTAAGGATGTAAGAGTTATAGTTATTTTAGAATGTACCAATTGTGCCCGAAATGATGTCAATAAGGAATCGCCGGGTATTTCTAGATATATTACTCAAAAGAATCGACACAATACGCCTGGTCGATTAGAATTGAGAAAATTTTGTCGCTATTGTCACAAGCATACGATTCATGGGGAAATCAAGAAATAGATTGAACGGAACACATGTGTTCTTTTCAAGTCAAAGAAGAAAAAGAGCTTAACATATATTTAATATTTAATTTTCATTTTTAATATAGAATATGAATAATGTGTATACATTATGCATACAAATCAAAGCCTATTTTGGTAGGATCTGAAGTAAATAAAATAAAGAAATAGAATTTTAGAGATAAGGAATAAACCATGGATAAATCCAAACAATCTTTTCGTAAATCCAAGCAATCTTTTCGCAAATCCAAACGATCTTTTCGTAGGCGTTTGCCCCCAATTAGATCGGGGGATCGAATCGATTATAGAAACATGAGTTTAATTAGTCGATTTATTAGTGAACAAGGGAAAATATTATCTAGACGGGTGAATAGATTGACTTTGAAACAACAACGATTAATTACTATTGCTATAAAGCAAGCCCGTATTTTATCTTTGTTACCCTTTCTTAATAATGAGAGACTATTTAAGAATAAAAAATCGGAGTCGATCCCCCGAACTCGAATTACTCGTCCTAGAAAAAAAAAATAGACATACTCCTCAATTGACTCCAAACTCCAATTGTAACTCAAGTTCCGATGTGTTTTTTGTTCGAAAAGGCCTAGAATCTAGAAGAGTGGGTTCCGGTGTTAAAAGAAAAAAAATTCCCATTTTTTTTTTTTTTTAACATGTTCGTTCATTCCTATTACTTATTTTTTTTAAGTTATTTTTATTCTATCTTCCCGGAGAAGTCACTCCGGGGAATTCTGTTTCGTTTCAATCATTCCTTTACTGTACATGACTTTATAATCTACTTTATTTGATTTGATGATCTTGTTGGAAATCATGTAAAGACAATTCTTATTTGATATAGCTATTTGTGCAGGTATTTTACGATTAAGAAGCAATTGCTTCTTGTACAGATTATGTATTAATCTACTATAACTATACAATACCGACTTTTCGCGAGTTATTGCATTTATCCGAGTGATCCACAAACGACGAAAATCCCTCTTTTGCCTGCCTCTATCTCGATGAGAGGAAGCCAAAGCTCTAATTTTTTGTTGAGTAATCGTTCGAATAAGTCTCGAATGAGCCCCTCTAAAGGTTGACGCAAAAAAACGAATTTTTGTTCGACGTCTACGAGCTATATATCTCCGTCTAACTCTTGTCATTGAATCAAATTAAATCTTAATGAATAACTAATTGATTTCTATTCTTTCAGCCATCCTTTTATCCCCCTTGGTCGATGAATAACAAAACGGATTATTCCGATATATAAAATATGAATTCGAATGGCTTTTGCTACTATAACCTTCCTTACCACCATTTTTTATTCCTTTCAGGCATTTCACCTGAAAATAATAAATTATAATGATACTAAAAAAAAGTGGGTTCCTTCGTTTCTATGGTTATTTCTTAAACGGCGAGGTCCTCTCTATACACCGGAGCTTCTTCTTTCATTTAATCAAATGGTATTGTGAACTTGTATAGTTCACACTCTTTGGCTCTACCCATCAATTATCAATTATAGAGTAATAGCTCTTTTCACAATAAGAGTTATCTATACAGTAACGGCATTTAATTAGGAAAGTTGGCTAGGTAGCTGACCCTCTTAGTCCGTTCTTTTAACAATGGGAGCATAATCTTTTTGCTTCTTATGATACCATTTCCTCCGCTTAATGGATAACTATTTACTACCTATGGGGAATTGCTTTTCATCTCAAATTTAGGTGATTGGATTTACACCAATGGAAACCATAAATTCCATACACAATACACAATATAGATATATGAAAAATCTTTTCCATTTACTTTATTCATTGGTGCCGTTCAGTAATACTGGCAAAATTTTATCATTTGTATTTGTTCGAACTCATGATCTGAACGAGTCGCACATACACCCTAGTACATGTTCCTCGACGCTGAGGACATTCTCTAAGAGCGGGAGATTTCGTAACATTTCTTATTGGCTGTCTTGCATTTCTAATAAGTTGTTTAATAGTTGGCATGTCGTATATATATATACGTTGTATATATAATTAGAAATTAGAATGGAATGGGTTGGTTTAGATCGATCTTAACCTGAGAATTAATCTGATAATTAATGATTATCCATTTTTTCTATTCAATATAAAATCACAGAAAATTCAATTACGGATAGATTTACAATAAAAAATCCTCGAAATCCTCAGGATCCGCCCCTACAAGATCAACAATGCCGTGAGCTTGGGCTTCTGTTGCTGACATAAAAATATCTCTTTCCATGTCTTGGGCTACAACCCAAAGAGGCATACCTGTTCTTTGTACATAAACCTTTGTGAGGGTTTCGCGAAGTTTCACTATCTGTCTCGTTTCCCTGAAAAAGTCCCCTGATCTTCCGTCATAAAAAGAACTAGCAGGTTGATGAATCATAATCCTAACCTAATGTTATTGATATAACAGGTTCTTCTATCTCGCATGATTGGGCTAAATTAAAGGATAAAAAAAATAAAAAGAAGAAAATGGAATTGAACAACCGTACGGGCATTTCTATGTTGCATACGGCTCCGCAATGGAATTTACTTTATTCTTCTCTTCTATTCTATCGAAGAAATATAATTTATCTGATTCAGATCGTTGAATTATCCATTTACCACCCTTCCTTTCGTAGGAGTAAAAAATACTATGATGGTTCTGTTGCTTTATATAGATATCTTATCTATGATTTAGCAATCCCAAAGTTCCCTTCTGATACGATCAAATAAGGAAAATTTATTTTTTTTTGTACTCTTTCATAACGTACTCTTTCATAAGATGAATATCAAAAAGAGACTTCTGGTGTGGAAGAAAAAAAGTTTGTGACGCTGAAATGTACTCCCGACACATAAAATCAAAAAATCGGAAATACCCTTTGTTTCATACTACTATCTCGATACAAAATCTCATGTTATGAAAAAACAATAAAATAAAATAATGGTTTGTTTAGATCGAACTCGAAGTGCCATGCTATTATTACTTATTATTCATATTCAATATGGCGAAGGCATAGTGTTTCTTTTTTTTTTTCAAATAAAAACTCATTGGCGCCAAGCGTGAGGGAATGCTAGACGTTTGGTAATTTCTCCTCCGACCAGGATGAAAGATGCCATTGAAGCGGCTATTCCCATGCATATTGTATGCACGTCGGGCGTCACAAATTGCATAGTATCAAAAATAGCTATTCCTGATATTACCCATCCGCCGGGAGAGTTTATAAATAAATAAAGATCCCTAGTCTGATCTTCTATACTGAGATATACCATGAGACCAACAATAGTATTCGAGATCTCCTCCTTGACCTCTTGTCCTAAAAAAAGTAATCTTTCTCGATAAAGTCGGTTGATTAGGACAAAATCCTATCCTTTAGTCCTTTAGGAGCCGTACACGCACCTTTGGATGCATACGGTTCAAAATAAAAATTAAATGGAGAAAAAAGAATCAATGTGTCAATTCTTGTTCTATTTCTTTTTTCTTTAACTTAATAGGTTTTTCTTCCATTTTTCAAAAAACATGAGATGTGTTCTCGTTTCCTTACCTAAAAAAAAAAAAGAATTTATTGAACTTATTGAAATTGAACTAATCTCTCTCATTGATGTATTATTTCATCGATATTCAAATCACGATGCAATTTTCTTGTTCCTGAATGGGCCCTTGCAATTCTTTTAGGTTCATGTTCTACTCCGGGAAAAGATCTGTCCGAATTTTATTTGCACATATAGGGCAAATAATCTCAGTACCACTTCTTTTTTTTTTCAATTCGTTTCATGTCTTTTCCCAACTCAACTATTTGATGTATTCATCATGCTATTCTGTTGGTTATTGGTTGGACGTTTGAAATCACTCTTATAGTAACTCATCTTACTTATAGTAATATAGTAAGGATAAGAATCCTTTATAATACAAGTAATAATCATACATATATTACCAATTTGGTATTTTCTGAACGGAGCCTGAATACTTTCTTTTTATTTTTCCAAGTGAACCATAAATCCTCCTAATTGATAATATGGATCCCAAAATGCAAATATAAATAAATTGATCTAATTACACTTCACGCTCCGAATGATTGATACTTCCCTCAATACAATATTTCTTGGGCGAAACAGAGGATATCTCGATCGGGGGAGAAAACGGGTAAATTCCATATGACTCAATATGTCTGACAAGTCGCACTATAACTCAACCCAAGTTGCATCTTCCTCTCCGGGATTCCGAAAAGGTACTTTTGGAACACCAACGGGCATTAATTTAAAGACAAAATTGAGTACTATACTTCGCGTTAATATGGAAACGTAACAATGGCTTTATCATCTTTATCTCTTTTTCTCTTTATTGTATTTTATACATAGATTGAAAGGTTTATATTGAAAGGTTTATAGAGTAAGACAGAATGAATAAAGAGAAAATTTAACTAACGTATCAATCGTTGGAATGATAAACAAGTATCTATGTATTTGTTTCCCGAAAGTAGGAGTAATCCTCCCATTGCGTATTGGTACTTATCGGGTATAGAATAGATCCGCTTCTCTTTGTTCTTACGAACAGAATTTTTCCCTTATTTTCAATGGAACGGAATAAATATTAACCTTTTCTCATACAGAATCTACTGAAAAGTTAGGTACATAGTATAGTCTTTTCCAATTCCAATGCGATAAAATAAAGTGACATAGTGTCTAGTTTTTTTTATAAAGGGGTGTGTTTCCATGGGTTTGCCTTGGTATCGTGTTCATACTGTCGTATTGAATGATCCTGGTCGATTACTTTCGGTCCATATAATGCATACAGCCCTAGTTGCTGGTTGGGCCGGTTCGATGGCTTTATACGAATTAGCGGTTTTTGATCCCTCTGACCCCGCTCTCGATCCAATGTGGAGACAAGGTATGTTCGTTATACCCTTCATGACTCGTTTAGGAATAACCAATTCGTGGGGCGGTTGGAGTATTTCAGGGGGAACTATAACGAATCCAGGTATTTGGAGTTATGAAGGTGTGGCAGGGGCACATATTGTGTTTTCTGGTTTGTGCTTCTTGGCAGCTATCTGGCATTGGGTGTATTGGGACCTAGAAATATTCTGCGATGAACGTACGGGCAAACCTTCTTTGGATTTGCCTAAGATCTTTGGAATTCATTTATTTCTCTCGGGGTTGGCTTGCTTTGGTTTTGGCGCATTTCATGTAACAGGTTTGTATGGTCCTGGAATATGGGTGTCCGATCCTTATGGACTAACCGGAAAAGTACAACCTGTAAGTCCTGCATGGGGCGCGGAAGGCTTTGATCCTTTTGTTCCAGGAGGAATTGCCTCTCATCATATTGCAGCGGGTACATTGGGCATATTAGCGGGCTTATTCCATCTTAGTGTCCGTCCGCCTCAACGTCTATACAAAGGATTGCGTATGGGCAATATTGAAACTGTACTTTCCAGTAGTATCGCTGCTGTTTTTTTTGCAGCTTTCGTTGTTGCTGGAACTATGTGGTATGGTTCAGCAACAACTCCAATCGAATTATTTGGTCCCACTCGTTATCAGTGGGATCAAGGATACTTTCAGCAAGAAATATACCGAAGAGTTAGCGCCGGACTAGACGAAAATCTAAGTTTATCGGAAGCTTGGTCTAAAATTCCCGAAAAATTAGCTTTTTATGATTACATTGGTAATAATCCGGCAAAAGGGGGATTATTCAGAGCAGGGTCAATGGATAACGGGGATGGAATAGCTGTTGGATGGTTAGGGCACCCTGTCTTTAGAGATAAAGAAGGGCGCGAGCTTTTTGTACGTCGTATGCCTACTTTTTTTGAAACATTTCCGGTGGTTTTGGTGGATGGAGACGGAATTGTTAGAGCCGATGTTCCTTTTAGGAGAGCAGAATCAAAGTATAGTGTTGAACAAGTAGGTGTAACTGTTGAGTTCTATGGTGGCGAACTCAATGGAGTCAGTTATAGTGATCCTGTGACTGTTAAAAAATATGCCAGACGTGCCCAATTAGGTGAAATTTTTGAATTAGATCGGGCTACTTTGAAATCTGATGGCGTTTTTCGTAGCAGTCCAAGGGGTTGGTTCACTTTTGGTCATGCTACGTTTGCTTTGCTCTTCTTTTTCGGACACA